AAATCTAGCTCTTCGACGAGCTAGGACAAGAGTCGAGGCTGTCAATGCAATTTCATAACTAGTTGGTGCGTTCAAATAATCAAAAGAGGTTCTGTTTCTAAACCCTATTTTGATTGGATTCACTCGACATAATCCAATCAAGCAGAATCCAATTTAGATACAACGCAATTCAAAAATGAAATAAATAAAAAATCTATAAAAATAAGGGTGGGACAAAAAACTTATTAGATACCGTTGACTCCGGTATCTAATAAGTTCTACCTACTATTGGATTTGAACCAATGACTCCCGCCGTATGAAAGCGATACTCTAACCACTGAGTTAAGTAGGTCACTTATTATCCTAAAGAGAACCAAATGGAACCCATCCTATCGATGGATTATAAATATCATATTCCTTATAAGCAACAATAATCGAACCAATACCACTCAAAAATTTCGGATGTTGGATCATAGAATATTGATCTTGACAACAAATTATATACATGATAAAATATGCATCACAAGCACTAAGGGCTATAGCTCAGTTGGTAGAGCACCTCGTTTACACGCGCGCCAATGTTTTTCAGGGGAATCCACCATACAATCCAAAAAATGGATCTTATTGAGAAATCAATGTCTTACTCCATAATAACTTTAAGAGAAAAGAGAACAATAGCCTGACGAGAGGTTCGGTCCTATTTGAGTGCCCTTTGTAGGTACCAAACAGGCTCCGCCTTGAGATATTGATAAGGTAAATAGCAGTATATTCAATGCTAGGCATAATGAGTATAAGGCCCTCAAAAAATCTCTTTTCGTCCTATGAACTTGAAGGTGTATGAAGTTTCATATTGGATTTTTTAAGCCGAACGATAGAGACTTCATTTAACTTAAAATTCTAGGCCAAAGGCAGACCTACGTCAAAATAACTTCACCTTTGAAACACTTTGGTAGTGCTCTGAATTAGAATCCCAAATAATGAATCAGAGCACATGGAGCCATCTCCTTATCTTATTTTTCTGTCAAGAAAAAATATGGCAGATTGGCTGATATTTCTATCAGTTAATGAAAGAGCCCAATGCAAAAAAAAATGCATGTTGGGTCTTTGAAACAGTTCAGATCATTTTGATAATAATAAGTTTGATCTGTTTTACCGAGAAGGTCTACGGTTCGAGTCCGTATAGCCCTAGAGCCCTATAAAAAAAATGAATAAAATTCCAAATTTTCATTTGAAATAAAAAATTGTATAATTTTGATTTCTTCATTCTTGTTTGTTGCTTATAACTGACCGGTTGGTTCATCGAAACAAAATTTGTCCTAGAAACTCACTCACGGGAATCATTTAAAGCAGAACAGAAAACCGAAAAAACATATCATATTTCAAGGAATCGAATCGATCTTTTTCCAAACAAACCAACCCTTCGTCATTAATTGTCGAAGGGAAATTCCATATGCATTTTTCTGCCCACAATCAAGGGGTTAAGCTAGCGATACTCCTTTTCTTTGGTATACCTTACCAAGACCCGGCGAAGCACACCAAAACAAGGGGGGTGGTCTTCTTTTTCTGTATTCAATCAAGAGAAAACCCCACCCCATCCAGATCTGATAAACGGAATATACCAACACTAAGATATTCGAAATCCCCAGATACCTACCCATTCTCTTACATTTGAATACTTGTTCTATTCTAAATTACTAAGAAAAAACTTTCGACTCTATTCCTAAAAAATCCAAATTCCGAACTCGCATTTTTATAAAGAAAATTCAAATAATCAAAAGAATATCAAAAGAATAATAAATTCAAAAATTTTAAACACAAAATAAGAATTCTATTTGCTTTCTTTAGGCTTTAGGAAGAATCCTAGGCAAAAACAAGAAAATTTGTCTAAGTATAACATCTAGAGTTATACTAACTAAAGCAATTAAAGAAAATTGAACTAAAAAAATTAAGTAGACTGGAAATAGGATCCCGATCAAGTCAGTCGATAAATCTTGAAATGAGATATGCCCTGCAATAATCAAAGGAAACTAGATGGTTTGGTCAAAATAAATTGTTGTTTTGACTAACTAGTTATCAATGACTTTAGAACTTCAATTCGAATCAACCAATCCGATATACTTTCCACGTTCATAGGAGTGCGTCTATGTTTTTGCTTTACGAATATGATATTTTTTGGGCATTTCTAATAATATCAAGTTTTATTCCTATTTTGGCATTTTTAATTTCTGGGATTTTAGCCCCGATTAGGAAAGGGCCGGAGAAACTTTCTAGTTATGAATCGGGTATAGAACCAATGGGCAACGCTTGGTTACAATTTAGAATTCGTTATTATATGTTTGCTCTAGTTTTTGTTGTTTTTGATGTTGAAACGGTTTTTCTTTATCCATGGGCAATGAGTTTTGATGTATTGGGCGTATCTGTATTTATAGAAGCTTTAATTTTCGTGCTTATCTTAATTGTTGGTTTAGTTTATGCATGGCGGAAGGGAGCATTGGAATGGTCTTAGCTCCTGACTATTCAG